AAACTGGCTTACTAATAGGATTCCCCGATACGTTACAAAACTTAGCTTTCGACAATGATCCAATCATAGGAATAATTGGAACTGTAGTTTCGAATTTTTTAGCAACAGTATCTATTAAAAAAGAATTCTCTAGCATTTGACTCTTTACTACTGAAAGATTTATTAGTACACTTGAAAGATAACCCTGAAAATAGAAAGAATAATTGGAGAATTGGTTTATGTGGATCCTACAGGGTTGAAACCAAAAGTGAAAATGACATTGCCAAAAATTGACAAAGTAAGATTTCCATTTATTCATCAAAAGATGAGGCCCTTTTGAAGCTAGAATGGATTTTCCTTGATATCTAACATAATGCATGAAAGGATCCTTGAACAACCACAGGGTTTTCTGAAAATCATTACAACAAACTACTACAAGATGTTCTATTTTTCCATAGAAATGTGTTCGCTCAAGAAAAGTTCCAGAAGATGTTGATCGTAAATAAGAGGATTCTTTACGGAGAAAAACTAATAAAGATTCGCATTCAACTACATAAGAATTATATAGGAACCGAAATAGTCTTGGATTCTCTTTTGAAAAACCATAACTAGATTTCCTTGGAGTAACGAGATTATTCCAATTATGATATTCATGAAAAAAGAATCGTAATAAATGTAAAGAGGGAACATCTTGTATCCAGCATTGTAGAATTTGAACCAGGATTTCTAGATGGACGGGATAGGGTATTAGTATATCTGATACATAATTTAAATGTGATAATTTATCCTCTAAAAATGGAAATATTGAATGAATAGATCGTAAATTCTGAGATTTTGGTATTTCTTTTTTTTCTTCGAGGGAAGATAGTAATCGCAGTGAGAAAGGAATTTCCACAATGAAAGCAAAACCCTCTGATATCATTTGAGAATACAAATTCTGGTTATGCCCAACGAATCTATTTTGATTAGAATCATTAACAGAATTGATCAAATAATTCTGTTGGTACATTCGAGTAATTAAACGTTTCACAAGTAATGAGCTAGATTTATTGTCATAACCTGAAATTTTCGTGGGTTCATCAAAAATTGATCCATTTACATTTAAACCATGATCATGAACAAGTGCGTAAATATACTCTTGAAAGAGAAGCGGATATAGGAAGTGTTGTTGTTTAGATCTACTTTTTTCTAAATATCCTTTAAATTCTTCCATTTTAAATTATACTTGAACCAGAGGCAGGAAACATTTCTTGGGTCATCAATGATACATAGTGCGATATGGCCAGAACAAATATGTATATAAAGTATGTATACAGTAAGAAAAAGTGACCCTGAAAACAGAGAGTCCAATCGCCAGATCTTCTTCCTATCTTTCCAGATCCAATTAGTTTATGTTTGTTAACATAACAAGAAAAAGAAAAGGTTCAAAATCCTTTATTTTTGCAACCCAATCGCTCTTTTGATTTTGGAATAAATTTTCTTTATCAGTATGCTCTTTCTTTTACACATTCGTCTCCACTCTACCCTATCTATAATGGAGAATAGTTAGGATTCATTAAATAAAAAAAAAAGTCATTGATAATCCACTCACAGGGGAACCCTTTTCCGTATCAGGCACTAATCTATTTTTAACGTCTAATTAGATTAGATCGGATAACCATTCAAATTAAGAACAGAAGCTCGTCGCTTTTTCTTTGCCTAGAATTGGAGCCATAAGACTCTATCCATTTATTCACTCGACCAAACGGTAAATTTGAATTCATTTTGTTCCCTTCCTAAAATCAAAGGGTTTTTTTGTACCGATCCCGTAAGGATGCTCTATGAGTTCTACATTACTAATTAATACAATACGACATGCTATTTTTTCCATTCATTACCTTTCAGGATCAGTCGTGGTCTTATAGACTCTACCAAAAGTCTGGACGAATTCGTTGCTTCATCCAAATGTGTAAAAGATCATAGCCGCACTTAAAAGCCGAGTACTCTACCGTTGAGTTAGCAACCCAGATAAATACATATAATATTGAATATAATATGTGAAGAGTAGATACGATCGAAATCAAAATATAATTAATATATTTTTTCAATTTGAAAATAAAGAATTGATGATCAAAGTTTTTAAAACCAGGGCAGATCCAATTAAAATACAACAGATTTCCAGATAAAAAGCAATGTAATGTATTGACAGACCTTTATATTTATTTTGATTTCATTTTTTTTTATCAATTCAAAAAAAAAAAAAAAAAAAATGTTCTTTTCATTCATTAATAATTGAAGTAAACAACCAATATAACCAGTATAAATATGGATGGGGATAAACGGATCCATTTATTTACGATCGAATTATATTTGTTCAATACGCCATTGTCAATATGAATTGCATGTTGAAGAAAACAAATAAAATGAATTAAACAAATCACATAAAGACTTGTGTTGAATTGGCACGACATAAAAAGAAATGTGGAGAAAAAAATAAGGAAGAAGTGGAGAAAATCTTGAGTTTATTCAATCAATAGAAGTACAATGAGCAAGATTAACTCGTTTTGGTTGGTAAATTCCCAAAACAACAAAACGTGGGTATAAATAGAGAAATAAAAGGGCAAATGCTGAGTAAAAAATTATACAAAGCTATATACTATATAGTAGATACTAGACACTATAGTAGATACTAGACACTACCATTTTGTATTTCAAAAATCTTTTGATTAATTCAAAGTTCTTTAGACAATTAATTCGGCCTTCTTAAAAATATCATGAACAGTTCTTGTGGGTTGAGCTCCTTTTTCAAGAAAATATAGAATAGCCGGAACATTTGAATAAGTTTGATTCTTTATCGGATCATAAAAACCCACTCTCCGAAGATCTCTTCCTTCTCTTCGGGATCGAACATCAATTGCAACGATTCGATAGATGGCTCATCGGGATAGATAAGCAAAGCCCCCCCCCAGAAACGTATATGAGGTTTTCTCCTCATACGGCTCAAGCTCAAGAAAGAATAATTTGAATTCTAAAATAATTAATATTCATAATAAAATTTCAATACAATTACAATAACAATAATAAAATTTCAATACAATTACAATAACAATAATAAAATTTCAATTGAAATTTATATTTATATATATTAATAATAATATAAATAAAAAAAAAATAAATAAAATTTAATTTAAATATTAAAAATTAATAGTTAAATTTAAATAAAATATAAAATAATAATAATAATAAATCAAATATCAATAGTGATAGTCATAATGGTATAATGGCAAACTGATCCATAACCATAAATAAAATCATAAATTAGACTATGATTGGAATTGTTTTATTTTTTATTTTTCCATACCATAAAGAAAAAACAAAACTTCATTCATTTGTACTCATAACTCAAGTTGGGTAGCTCCGAAAGAATTCGAATAGAAATCCTTAGAATTAATTGAGTCGTCTCTAACCTTTTTTGTTTGTCTCATTTCAAATCTATTTGAATTTTATTACTTATTCTAAATTTTGATACAATTGTTGAGACAGTTGAAAATAGTGTTTCCTTGTTCCGGAATCCTTAATCTTTGCTTTGTTGAATCGTTGGGTTTAGACATTACTTCGGTGATCTTACTCCTTTCAAAACGGCAGCAACATACCCTTTCTTTCTAGGGAAAAATTATATGAACGATCGATTCCCTTGTAATACACTTTTGATCAAAATAGTTTCACCAATTCCAACAAGTTTGACTTTTTTATTTCAAATTGTTAGAATTTGAATCTTTCGATTTATAAATTGAAGATATATTTACAAAATTGGTCCAGCTTATTGATTGGCATTAACCCTAGATTCTTCCCCCCGATATGATAAATGAATCAAATCATTAATTTCTACTCGAGCTTTATCGTGTACTATTTACTTACAACCCAACAAAAATGGGGTTCCTAGTAGAACAGAACAAACCATGTCGAGCCAAGAGCATCCTCATTTCTATAGAAAATGGTGGATATCAGAATCCACACAAGTGATCACGTCCTTCAAGTCGCACGTTGCTTTCTACCACATCGTTTCAAACGAAGTTTTACCATAACATTCCTTTAATTCCGAACCGGGATGAAATTGATTCAATATGGAATCATGAATAGTCATTGGCTCAATCGGTACGCTTTAGGACATACTTTTTTTTTTATCCATTTTCCTTTTATTTATGGATAAAAACTTTTTATCCTGATCCTGAGAAGTCTCAGCAAGAAAAGAATCCAAATTAACTCCCATATTCTAGGAAACCCATTTATATTTACAAAAAAAAAAATGAGGAAATCACTTGTTAGACCTATTTACATATTCAACCAACAGATTGGTCAGAACGATCAGTTATGAAAAAGGATCCCATTTTTCTCAAAAAAAAATCCATTTTAGACCTCAAAAAATGGGTCTTTCATCTTTCATTACCTTTAATTTCCATTCCAATCAGGAACTAAATCATTTATTAACAAAATAAAATTTTTATTAACCAAAAAACAATAACTATACCAATGCCTAAAATTCCAATGAACCAGAAGGATCAGAAGTCTGTTTTCTCAATAAAATTTATTTCTCACACTTCCATTTCTTCGAGTACCAAGAATTCATAAGAAATCGATAAAAATGATTTAGTTTAATTAAATTAAAGAATCTTATCTTGTACTTCAACACCATGACTGTAAATATGTTTTCCAATAATTACTGAATTCCATTTCTTCTTCAATCAAGCAGTACTCACAATCATAAACAAGTAGCTAAGAATTTTGAGTGGATATCTCATTCATTAAAGTAAAGATAGATATGAGAATTCTACTATGTCCAACTGAATCATCAACGGTTAAATCGGAACCCGAAATTTTGAGAAACCAATGTTTTTTTTTTATTTTCATGGGTATGGAGTGGAAAATATCTCATATAAGGTAAGATTTAGATCGTTATTTTATTTTTTTCAGATAAAAAAAATAAATCAGAACCGGAGGAGTATGATCTTTCCATATTCATCCATCATATACAATGAACATTTGTTAACAAAGGCATAGGTAATTATGTATATTTCTTTAATTAAAGAATGACAGAATTTTTCGCTTAAACCAAAAGACTTTGTTGACTACGGAAATAGAACACAAACAATACATAATACATATGGGCATAGAACTCGGTCATTTTTTGTTTTGCAAATTTGGCTTTACTTCACGTTTTTTCATCAATCAATTTTATTAAGTAAATTGAATAGAATATAGGAATTTCCTCACCCGAATCGCTATATTAACTTACAATTTTTCATTTGAACCGGATACAAACCGGATACAAAAGTAAATGCGTCAAAATATGTTTGATGTTCCGTTTGAATTTTACTCCATCCTAGTTAGTTTTAGGGGCTTTAATTTAAAACCAGTAATGTAATAGAATTATCTCCAAAAACCTCTATTCTTTTGTTTAGTCTCTACATAGACTGTGGAATACCCGATTCACTTACTTTAGGCTTTAATGAATGGAGAGATTTTTTGCATTTAGATTCTGAAGAATTGATCTGGGACGGAAGGATTCGAACCTCCGAGTAACGGGACCAAAACCCGTTGCCTTACCGCTTGGCCACGCCCCATTTAGATTTCTATGTGACACCAATAAACATTATTACCGTTGTGGGACATTCGTCAATTACAGACAATATGACAATAAAAATTAAAATAAATAAAATAAATACATATGGGATAGGATATCTTGTTATTCTTGCTGGTATTTGATACATGTAGGTAGAGAATAAAAAATGCATTGATCATTACATATAATTCAATTAAGATATTGTATGAAAGTATAATTCCTTGTATTCTCATTTGAAAATGTGAGGATTTTTTCTTTGAATTTTTTTGGGGGAGTTAAAATCAAAGAAAAAGAAGGTTTTTTTGACCTACCCTCTTTCTTCATTTTCCCTTATATGAATAATTCAATAAAAATAAAATTATCAAAAAAAAAAAAAATGTTTATTTGTTATGCTTAATATTTTTTTTAGTTTAATCTGTATTTGTCTTAATTCTGCCCTTTCCTCGAGTAGTTTTTTCTTCGGGAAATTGCCTGAGGCTTATGCTCTTTTCAATCCAATCGTAGACATTATGCCCGTCATACCTTTATTTTTCTTTCTCTTAGCCTTTGTTTGGCAAGCTGCTGTAAGTTTTCGATGAAGTAAGTTCTTAATACTCTACTAAAAATATTCATGATTTTTTTGATAAAAAAAATTCTAACAATTCTTGATAAGATCATATGAGTCTTACATTACAAATACAAATCCTCCATAAAAAAATGCAAATTCTTGTATATTGGGTAAAGGCAGCGATAAATTTAGATCAGTCCATTTTCCCCTTCCGTCCGCCCTTACAATGAGCAAGGACTTTATTAGATTAGGTTTTTCCACAATACCTAATTGTTAATATTACAATAACAATTTTGATAACGAAAAAATAAGAATCTTAATTACAAAGAAATTCAGGAATTTAAAATATCATTCTTTTTTTAGAAAAAAAAAAAAACACTTAATTAAGAAAATTTGTTCTTTATTTTTTCATATTTTGGTGTCATGTCAAAATGGTACATGTGTTACAAAACTCAAATGGATAATCTATTTCCCTTTTTTTACCAAAAAATGATCTTATCTTGGAGATTGTGTAATGCTTACTCTCAAACTTTTCGTTTACACAGTAGTGATATTCTTTGTTTCTCTCTTCATCTTCGGATTCTTATCTAATGATCCAGGACGTAATCCTGGGCGTGAGGAATAAAAAACTAAGAGATTTTTAGCATTTTTCCTTGCTTTTTTTGAATATTTTTTTATCTATTCCATACATTTAACTATGATAAAATAAAACAAAGGATCGAGATTTTTCGAATTCAAAAATATCAAGTGACCAGAGAAAGCGAAAGCGGAGAGAGAGGGATTCGAACCCTCGGTACGAAAAACTCGTACAACGGATTAGCAATCCGCCGCTTTAGTCCACTCAGCCATCTCTCCTAATTTTGAATTGGGATTTTTTATGTTTATGTGACACTTAAAATAACATAACGATTGATTGATAAAAATTCGCCTTACCCATATCCCATATTATAATATTATTATAATATATATATTATAATAATATTATAATAATATTAATTACAATTACAAGACAAAATAAATATAAAAAATATAAATAAAATATATATATTTTATTTAAATATATTATATTTCTTATTTTATTTTAATTTATAATTTCATTATTATATTTAATATAATTTATATTTATTTCATTTTGTTTTGAATTTAAATTTCATTTATTTATGACTTATTATGACTTAGACTTAACCGACTTTACTTGTTCAAGTAACAAACTTTGTTTGATTTGAAGACTTAAGATCCATCTAATTGACAAAAATTCATAAGATCTAGCACTCCAAAAATAAATTGGAAAAGAAAATAAAGGTGGAGTTCCGGATTCTTGTAGAATTCTTTTTTCTGTCCAACTTCAATATCTTCTTCAAGTCGGAACTGTCAG